AGTCAAAAACCAAGAAAGGGGGTAAAGCTGACTTTCTAGCGACTATCCAAAAATTTCAGTATGCGAAGCGCAGGTTCCTATACTAAAACTTTTCTAACTTTATTTAGACTTTTTACTTGAAGAAATTAGGATATTGATTTCATCGAAAACTTACAGCAGCTTGCCAAACAAAAGCTAAGAGAAAAAAAAGCACAGGTATGATTGGCATAACATCTACGATTGGATTCAAAAAAGCATATGCTTCGGGTAATTTGCCGAAGAAAAAACTACTCGAATTCGAATAAAGGGCAGAATTAATAGAAATACAGATCAAACTAATGAGATTAAGCATAACATATATTTTGTTCTTGGAGATAATTGCATTTTGATTGATTTTTTGATATACCATATCGAAAAAGGAAGAAAGTAAGCAAGATAGACTCCTTTTTTCTATGAACCAACCCAATCAAAAATCCTTTAATTCTCCTTTGAGAATTGAAGAAATCATACTTTCATACAATATCTTAATTGAATTCTATTTAATGATCAATAAATAAATAGAATTTTTTAAATTTTATTTAAATTTTATATGTATATATATGTCAAAAAGGTAGTACCAATATCTTCTATCAATATTAGACATTTCAACTTAAGTTGACAAAGAACTAATACCAATTCATTCTAATATATGAATTCTTATTTCAAATTCGAAATTGAAATGGGGCGTCGCCAAGTGGTAAGGCAACGGGTTTTGGTCCCGCTATTCGGAGGTTCGAATCCTTCCGTCCCAGCGTATTTGTATTTTTTATCCTACATTATTTCCCTAAAAAAAAGAGGGGGAGATTCATCCATATTCATTTCAATGTCTGGGTCTTTTAAAATATCGTTAGATTACCAAATGCTCAAAGGCTCGAGATCATAGAGAAATGTCCATATCTTATGGAACCCTTTTTTGTATTCTTTTGTTTGATTTAATTAGTTATTTCAAATTAAATCAGTAATGAACCCATTCAAAAAGAAAGGCTTATTTTTTTACGAAGATTTTTTAAATTTGAAAAGAAAAGATTATGAATCTCTTGTATTAATTCCTTGTATTGGGAAGTGTAATCTGGAATCTTTGGAATTTAACTCGAGATTTTTTCATTTATATAGTATGTTTTTAGGTATGTTAAATTGATATATGTTAAAAATGTCGTTTTACTAAGTAATTTACGAAAAATCCTTCTGCATAACGCATAGAATAATATTCTATATACTTCTATATATATAGAAGCAAAAGTCTAGATTATAGTTACAGTGTCTGTGTACAGCTGAACCAATGACTATTCATGATTCCCTAATTGAATCAATTCCATACCGGTTCCAAATTAATTTTAGGAATGTTATGTTAAAACTTCGTTTAAAACGATGTGGTAGAAAGCAACGTGCGGCTTGAAGGACGCGATCCATTGTGGATTTTTCCATCCACCATTTTCTATTTATCTCGAAATGAGGGTGCTCTTGGCTCGACACTATTTGTTCTATTAGACTTGAACCCTTTTTTGTTGGTTTGTAAATAGTAATAGTTCATAGTGTAGCTCGAGTAGAAAGGCTTAATTCATTTCTCGGGGACAAGGATCTAGGGTTAATGCCAATCAATTGTAACAACTTCGTAAATGTATTTTCCATATATAGAAACTTAATTGGAGCAAGTTTTCAATTAAAAAAAGGTAAAACTTGTTGGAATTGGTTCAACTTTTTTTATTCAAAGTGGGTCATACCTGAATCAACTGTTTAGAGGAATCTTTGCTCCAAAGAAATCAAAAAGGGTATGTTGCTGCCATTTTGAAAGGATTAGATTAAGAAGCGATGAAGTAATGTTTAAACCCAATGATTTAAAATAAGGATCTAAGAACAAGTGAAGCCCATTTTAATTGTCTAGATAGTCTCAATAACTATCTATAACTGGATTGGCCCAAAGAAAACAAATCTAAATTTAAACCAGATCCAGATAAAGAAAAGGGGGTAAAGACCACTCAAGAAATGAAATAGACTAAAGATTTTTCTTTTGAAATATTTGAGAATTATCCAACTTGAGTTAGGAGTATGAATGCTTTTTTTCATTTAAAAAAACTGAAATCAAAGTCTGTCTATTTCTCATTTCATTTATTCGAATTGCACACATAGACAACACTTAGAATAAAAGAATAAAATCATTTTTTCGTGAGCCGTACGAGAGGAAAATCTCGTATACGTTTCTGGGGGGGGGTATTATTATTCATCTACGTCTATCCCGATGAGCCATTTATCGAATTGTTGCAATTGATGTTCGATCTCGAAGAGAAGGAAGAGATCTTCGAAAAGTGGGCTTTTATTATCCAATGAAAAATCAAATTTATTTAAATGTTCCTCTTATTTTATATTTCCTCGAAAAAGGTGCTCAACCCACAGGAACTGTTCAGAATCTTTTAACCAAAGCAGAAGTTTTTAAGGAACTTCCGTCGAATCAAATGTAATTTAACTCCAAATAAATACCAAGGGGGTAGGAACTTGTTTATTCGAATTTTCCTATACTTGGTTTTCCCCCTTGGTATTTATGTTGTATTTGTATCTATCATTTCTTTACGCCGACCCCGACCATTTCGAACGAGAATTTTTTAGTTTAGTGATCTGAAAAATCTAACTAATAAAACTCGGTAATTTCCTTCAATTGTATGGTTTTCGTTGGAACTCCGACTAAACACTAAGTAATTCACGTTGCGTATTCGACTTAAACAGATCAACTACATTTTAGAACGAAGGATCCGCTTTTTCAATTCTTCGATTGACCGTTTTTCTATTTATCTTATTTTTTTAGAGTAGATATCCAGTATCAATCCAAGAAAATTTTTGTTTAATTTCAATTCAAATCAAGAAATAAAAAAACGACTTCAATGCAATTTATTTTGTTTTTCCACTTTCTGCTTTGAGGAACATTTATATTGACAATAGTTTATCGAAGAAATATAATCCATCGTGATAAAAGAACTGGGTCTATTTATTTCTCTTTATGTACCAAAGGAATTTAGCTGAATTTCAAAAATTTACCTTAGTCAAATGATGCTTTCTTTGCTACAAGAAATTTTTGATTCTAAAAGGTACTCTATTTTGTTTTTATAATTTTCTATCCTTTTATATCAGAATTTATTATATTTTCATTTAATTATTTGTATTTGTAGGTTTTGAATCCATTATAAAATTTTTATTTGTTAGTACAATATTTTGTTAGTTGATCCAACCTCCCGTCCCTTTGTTAAAATTAACTTAATTTTTTATTCTCATTGGATCACACTTTTTTTTTGGAAATTTTGGTTGATTTTGTTTCTTCGGGTTGCTAACTCAATGGTAGAGTACTCGGCTTTTAAGTGCGGCTTGAATCTTTTACACATTTGAATGAAGTTAGGAATTCGTCCATACCATTGGTAAAATTTGGAAGACCACGACTAATCCTGAAAAGGAATAAATGGAAAAAATAGCATGTCGTATCAATAGAGAGTTCGTAAGATATTTTATTCTTATCGCATAGTTCCAAAATATTGTTCGAATTCTTGGAACTCAAAAAGTTGGGTCAAATGAATAAATGGATAGAGGTCGGGCTTTATGGCTTCAATTAAGGAAAAGAAAGAAAAAGCAACCAGCTTCTCTTCTCAATTGGAATAATTTCCTGATCTAATTAGACGTTAAAACTCAATTAGTGCCTCATAGGGAAAAAGCTTCTCCCCCCTCATGCGGGGATTTTATATTTTTGTACTGAATCCTAACTATTGCCTGCCATTCTATGTGGAAAAGAAGCAGTATATTGATAAAAACGTTTTTTCCAAAATCAAAAGAGCGATTGGGGTTAAAAAATAAAAGATTTCGAATCATCTTGTTCTAGGATAATATGCATGAATAAAAAGAACTGAATGTAAAAAAGAGAATTTCGAGAATCTGTTGATAAATTTCAGTATCTCCAAGGAATCTATTTCGAATAGAAGATCTTGTTTTGACTGTATCGCACTATGTATTAATAACCCCCCCAAAAAAAATATTCTACCTTTGATTCAAATCGAATTTTAAATGGAGGAAATAAAAACCTATTTACAGATCAAGGGATTTCAACAACAAGACTTCCTATATCCACTTCTCTTTCAGGAGTCTATTTATACCTTTGCTCACGATCGTGGTTTCAGTAGATCAATTTCGCCGGGTTATGACAATAAATCCAGTTTTTTGATTGTGAAACGAATAATTACTCGAATGTATCAACAGAATAAGTTTATTATTTCTCATAATGATTCGAACCAAAATCCATTTTTCTTGTTCAACACGAATTTGTATTCTCGAATCATATCAGAGGGATTTGCTTTTATTGTAGAAATTCCATTTCATCTTCGAGTAATTTCTTGTATCGAAGGGACAAAGCTAACCAAATCTCAGAATTTACGATCAATTCATTCACTATTTCCCTTTATAGAGGACAATTTGTCGCATTTAAATTTTGTATTAGATACGGAAATCCCCTATCCTGTCCATGCGGAAATCTTGGTTCAAGCTCTTCGTTATTGGTTAAAAGATGCCTCTTCCTTGCATTTATTACGATTCTTTCTCAGCGAGTCTTGGAACGGGAATAGTCTTTTTAATGCAAAAAAACTTTCTTTTTCAAAAAAAAATCAACGAGTTTTCTTATTCTTATATAGTTCTCATGTATATGAATATGAATCCATTTTCGTTTTTCTACGCAATCAATCCTTTAATTTACGATCAACGTCTTTTGAACTTTTTCTTGAACGGATCTATTTCTATAGAAAAATAGAAGTCCTTATGAAAGTCTTTGAGAAGGTTACGGATTTTCAAGAGAATCTATGGTTGGTGAAGGAACCTTGCATACATTATATTAGATATCAAAAAAAAATTATTCTGTCTTCCAAAGGCAAATCCCGTTTCCTGAATAAATGGAAATGTTACCTTGTGAATTTTTGGCAATGGTATTTTTCTTTGTGGTTTTCCGCAAGAAAGATTTT